TACATATCCAGGACCCCTGACATAAATAGACGCGTCACAAGTTCCATATAGATTACTTCTCAATACAATTTCTTTTAAATTCATTAAAATGTCATGTACCGATTCTTGAATACCTACTAGAGTAGAATACTCGTGTGGTATTTTATCAAATTTTGCACGTGTGATACATGTTCCTTCTATTTCTCCAAGCAAAGCTCTGCGCATCGCAATGCCTATTGTGTCAGCCTGACCTTTCATAAGTGGAGACAGAATAAAGCGTCCATAATAAAGACGCTTATTGTCTGCTTTTGATTCAACACACTTCCACTGCAGTGTCCGAGTAGATACTGTTACTTTCTCTCGAACCATAAGAATATTATTTGATCAAATCATTGAATTATTTTTTTCTCTTGTTTATCTTGAAATCTCTTCAATTTTTATTTCTACACACGTCGTTTTTTCGGAGGTCTACAGCCATTATGTGGCATAGGGGTTACATCCCGCACAAAAGTTAAAAGTATACCACTTCTGCGAATAGCGCGTAATGCCGCGTCTCTTCCGAGACCGGGTCCTTTTATCATGACTTCTGCTCGTTGCATACCTTGATCCACCACTGTACGAATAGCGTTTCCTGCTGCGGTTTGAGCAGCAAAGGGCGTTCCTCTTCTTGTACCCTTGAATCCACAAGTACCGGCAGAGGACCAAGAAACCACTCGACCCCGTACATCTGTAACAGTCACAATAGTATTATTGAAACTTGCTTGAACATGAATAACCCCCTTTGGTATTCTCCGTGTATTTTTACGTAAACCAATACGTCCATTCTTACGCGAACCAATTCTCGGTATAGCTTTTGCCATATTTTTTCATCTCATAAATAAGAGTCAGAGATATATGGATATATCCATTTCGTGTCAAAAGAGATCCCCCCCTTTTTACTTTTACATCAGGCGTTTTAACAAGTCTGATTATCCCTGTCTTTGTTTATGTCTTGGGTTGGAACAAATTACTATAATCCGTCCCCGCCTACGGATTAATCGACATTTTTCACAAATTTTACGAACAGAAGCTCTTATTTTCATATTTGGCATTCCTCATTTTAATTCTGAATCTACTTTTTGGAAGAAAATAGGTTTCTTGAAATTTTTCATCTCGAATCATATTCCCACGAAAGAAGTGTTGAAGTTGATAAAAACACCTAATCTTTCGAATCCTTATTGCGAAGTCGATAAATTATACGTCCTCTGGTTGAATCATAACGACTTACTTCAATTTTTACTCTATCGCCTGGTAGTATCCGTATAAAACTACGTCGGATCTTTCCTGAAACATAACCTAGAATTATATCTTGATTATCTAAGCGAATCCGGAACATACCGTTGGGAAGGGATTCAGTAATTAAACCTTCATGAATCCATTTTTGTTCTTTCATTCCAGGTAAAGCCTCCTTGAAGTATCAACTGATGGAGTAGGAACGATATTAGACAACCCGCCCCTTTTCTTTTTGTTTTCACAAATAAGAAGTTTCGGACCCAATTCGTATATTAGAAGGATTACCATATATAACACAAAACTTCTCCACCAATTCGTTCTAGTCGAGCCTCTCGGTCTGTCATTATACCTCGAGAAGTAGAAATAATTACAATTCCCATCCCACCTAAAATTCTAGGAATTCGTTGGTAATTCGAATAGATTCGTAGACCAGGCCGACTGATTCGTTTTAAATTTAAAAAATTTCTATAAGGCCTTTTCCTATTCCTTCTATGCCGTAGGGTTAAAACCAAAAAAGATTTTTTGGTTTCTTGATGTTTTCTCACGTTTTCGATAAAACCTTCTCGTAAAAGTATTTTAACAATATTTTCAGTGATATTAGTAGATGCTATTCGAACCACCCTTTTTCTATCCATATCAGCGTTTCGTATAGAGGTTATTATGTCAGCAATAGTATCCCTACCCATGGTGAATTAAAATTCTTGGTGCTCCCCAATTTTGATATAATCAACATGTTTTTCTTGTTTTTTACTTATTTGTTTATGAATTTAAATTAAAGGCATATGCATGAGACACAATCTACTATAAATTCTTAATCTCTTTCTTTCAAATACCTTACTATAACATAACCATATGATGGTCTTATCTTATTTTAAAAGACCTTACAATACCTCCGGAGCTAATGAAACTATTTTAGTAAAATTTAACTGTCTCAATTCCCGGGCAATTGCACCAAAAACTCGAGTTCCTTTGGGGTTTCCTTCTTGGTCAATGACAACCGCAGCATTGTCATCATATCGTATTATCATACCGTTATCACGTTTGAGTTCTTTACAAGTACGTACAATTACAGCTCTGACCACCTCTGATCTTGCTAGGGGCATATTTGGCACTGCTTCTTTGATCACAGCAACAATAACGTCACCGATATGAGCATATCGACGATTGCTAGCTCCTATGATTCGAATACACATCAATTCTCGAGCCCCGCTGTTATCCGCTACATTCAAAAGAGTCTGAGGTTGAATCATATCAGTTTTTTAGAATATATTCTTTCAATGCAAAGCAAAGAGTGAAGAAAAAAAAAGAAATATTGTTTGTCCAAAGAAAGAAACCGGCACCCGTGGTTGTTTTTTTATCCCCAAGACCCTTTTCTTTTGATTCTTTTTATCCCGAAATAATAAATTGAGTTCGTATAGGCATTTTGGACGATGCTATTGAAATCGCCCTTCTGGCTATATTTTCTGTTACTCCACCCATTTCATAAAGTATTCGACCTGGTTTAACAACAGCTACCCAATATTCAGGGGATCCTTTCCCCGAACCCATACGTGTTTCTGCGGGTCTTACTGTAACCGGTTTGTCTGGAAATATACGTACCCATATTTTTCCACCGCGGCGTGCATTTCGTGTCATTGCTCGTCGACCTGCTTCTATTTGTCTAGATGTGATCCAAGCAGGTTCAAGTGCCTGAAGAGCATATTTACCGAAAGAAATATGATTACCTCGATAAGATATTCCCTTCATTCTTCCTCTATGTTGTTTACGAAATCTGGTTCTTTTGGGGTTATAGTTGATGGTTGGTTCTGAATTCCATCTCTACTACAGAACTGGACATGAGAGTTTCTTCTCATCCAGCTCCTCGCGAATAATAAAATTTTCAAATTGTCTATTATTCATTTGTATATCTTGTTTTTTTACCTAACTAAACATATTAATATTTCTATTTTAAATTTTTAAATATCGTATTTTTTTGTGTTATAACGAATCTTTTTTTTGTTTTGCTTTTTATCCTATTGTATTGACCAAAAATTATCAATTCAAGAAAATAAAGTTTTCACGGGCGAATATTTACTCTTTTCGGTGCTATTTCAGTTGTAGGGTTAACTCATGACTTTTCTTTTCCCAATAAATGAAGGAATTAGTCTCTGGTTTGTTTCGCCATCCCGATCAATGAGTCTGTTGTCAATAGATTTGGATTCACAGGTTCCATCGTTCCCATCGCTTCTTACTTAATGGTTAGGTCTGATTTCTACAATGGAGCTCATAATGAAATTTTTTGTTAAGCCAATTTTCTTAATCTTTATTAGCTCGAAGCTCTTATTTTTTTTTGTTCTATGAACAGATTCATTTTCTTTTTTATGAATCCATATTGATTAATGCTTTATTACACTGCTTTTTTATGAGATGACTCATAAACCTTACATATTGGATGGAATTTTATATCGCTGGTTTTGTTTGTTTCTCCCCTTCTTTCACCCTTCCATTTATCCACATCTTTCTTCTTCGCTTCACAACTTAGAATCAGATTTATTTTTCTTTTGTTTATGCAAAAAAGATTTCAGTTGCTACAGTGATATGACCGATATATCATATCTTGACTGGTTCTTTGGATCCAGATAATGTGAAGTGATGAGTTGGTTATTAGTTCTATAGTTATTTGTTTATACAAAGAGGCTGGTCTTTTTTTTTTTCTTTAACCCTAACCCTAAAAAACCAACGAGTCGCACACTAAGCATAGCAATTATTTTCAAAGGGTCGATCTAATTTTTATTCAACCTTATAGAATTAGAATTGTTCATTTTGGTTTTATTTTGATTGAACAGAAAAAGGGAACGAATTTCTATTTTTTTGTTCCATCGCTGGATCGACGGGAAAGACAAGTAAAGGTTTATTATTACCCGTCTATAAATATCCAAATTTTTATGCCTAAAACCCCATAGATAGTTCGAACTGTATAAGAACAATAATCAATTTTAGCTCGAATGGTTTGGAGGGGAACCCTGCCCTCTCTGATCCATTCGACACGCGCAATTTCTTTTCCGTCGATACGCCCTGAAATTTGTACTTGAATTCCTTTTGTATCTGCTTGTTCAGTTAATTCAATAGCCTTTTTCATTGCTTTTCGAAAAGAAACTCTATTCTTTAATTGGCCGGCTATAAATTCTGCAAGAATATTAGGGCTTCCGTAGGGTTTTGCAATTCTTGTGATAGTAATGTTAAGTTTTCGGTTGACACAATTAAATTCTTTTTGTAGATTCATCTGTAATTCTTCGATTCCTCGTGGTCGATTTTCTATTAATAACTTTGGGAATCCCATATAGATAATGACCTGGATCAGATCGATTCGTTTTTGAATCTCTATACGTGCAACTCCCTCGACGCCAGAGGAAATTTTCATATTTTTTTGTACATAATTCTTAATAAAATCTCTTATTTTTTGATCTTCTTGTAGACCTTCGGAATAATTTTTTGGTTGTGTAAACCAAATGGAATGATGACTTTGGGTTGTACCAAGTCTGAAACCGAGTGGATTTATTTTTTGTCCCATACCCCCCCATTACTATACATATCATGATATGCCATAGCTGTATACTTATTTTTTGATTTAAGTTTTTTTGACCATCTGAAAGAGTCTAGAAAGTCTACCTCTAGATATTCATCTAAGGATATATCTTTCACTACAATAGTTATATGGCAAGTAGGTCTTTTTATCGTAAAACTACGCCCTCGAGCTCGAGGTTTTAATT